CCCGAATAATCCAAAAAAACTTCTGTATAAACAGAACTTCTGTTTATACACCTTATTTTTGGATTCTACCAATTGAATAGAATCATAAATGGAATCGGATTCAATCTAATACAACGAAAAATTTTTAAATTCAAAAATGAAATAGAGAAAGAGAAATAGAATGGAAAAGATAAAAAATCAATAAAATAAGGCGGATAGAAAAACTTATTAGATACCATGGATTCGGATATCTAATAAGTTATACCTACTATTGGATTTGAACCAATGACTCCCGCCGTATGAAAGCAATACTCTAACCACTGAGTTAAGTAGGTCATTTATAATCAAAAAGAGAAAGAAATGGAACCCGTCACATCGATGGATTATAAATGTAATATTCTTTATAAGCAATACCGATCAAAGAGATAAAAGAAATCGGATGTTGGATCATGTAATATTCATCTTGACAAGAAATTATCGACATGATAAAATATATATCACAAGCACAAGGGCTATAGCTCAGTTAGGTAGAGCACCTCGTTTACACGCGCGCCAATGTTTTTTCAGAGGAGTACATTATGGAATCAAAAAACTTATTGAGAAGTTGATGTCTTACTCCATGACTTTTAGGGAACAAGAGAACAATAGCCTGACAAAAGATTCGGTCTAATTTGGGTGCCCTTTTAGATTTTTTAGATTTTAGGCAACCAATAGAACCCATTATTGATTTAAGATATTGATAAGGGGAATACTCAGTCTATTCAATGCTAGGCATAATGAGTATAAAGACCTCAAAAAATTCTTTTTTCGTCCTATCTTATGAACTTTAAGGTGTATGAAGTTTCATATTGGATTATTTAAGTATTTAAGTTATTTAAGTAAAAGGGGGGCGATGGAGACTTCATTTAACTTAGGTTGATCTAAGCCAAAAGCAAACCTACGTCAGGATAACCTTCTTTGAAACACTTCGGTAGTGCTCTCAGATCGGAATCCAAATAAGAAATCAGAGCACATGGAGCCATCTTCTTATCTTCCTGTCAAGAGAATTATGGTAGACTAACTGATTCTTTATATCAGTTAATGAAAGAGCCCAATGCAAAAAAATGCATGTTGGGTCTTTGAAACAGTTCGAATCATTTTGATAATAATCAGTTTGATCTGTTTTACCGAGAAGGTCTACGGTTCGAGTCCGTATAGCCCTAAAAAAGAAAATTCAAATACAAAAACAAAAATTGTATATATAGTTTTTATTTCTTCATTATTGTTTGTTGTTTGTAACTAGCCGCTTGCAATTGCTTGGTTCATCAAAAAAAAAGCATTCTCATAAGCTTGCTCGCAGGAATCATTCAGGACAGAGCATAAAGCCGAAATCAAAAAAAGTGCACTTCAATAGACCCAATCGCTATTTTTTTTTTTTTTTTTATCTTGTCTTGGCTAAACAAACCCAATTTTCTTCATTACTCTTCCTAAGTCAATTACATATGAATTTTTCCCCTTTCCTATCCGCAATCAAAAAGAGTTAGTGATACTTCTTTTCTTTGTCTTTTGGATACCTGCCGAAGCCTAATGAATTTTTGGAGTCAAAATCATGACACGAACTCATTTAAAAACAAATTCCAACCTAACTCAACAAAAATCAAATCTACTAGTAAGTTACACGGATTTAAAAACGACTTACTCTATTTATGGACAAGCTGGAGTTTGAAAAATGAGGATCTTTATTAACTTTCATTGTTAACATTGTAAAATGGGCTCTTCTTTTATTGCTATACCTTACCTGGTATAGCACAAAACAAAGGAGTCTTTTCTTGTCTATAGAATTCTATAGAATAGAAGTCTAATTTAGTTAATATAAGATCCTATTCTATTAATGTTTAATATTATTTATTATTAAATATTAAATTTAGAATAATATTCTTATTCCATTTTATATTATAATTATATAGGTAGAGGTATTATATTACATATATAATATAGGTATAGTATTTTATATTTTTATATAGATTAGTATTTTATTAAGAATTCTATTTTGAATTCTTTTTTTTTCTTTTTATAGATTTTTATAGAGAATCCGAAGTGAGATGAAAAATCGAGAAAAGAGTCTTATTTGTATTTGTATAAGGTATAAGAGCAATAGCAATATATATTTATAATTGATATCGAAATAAAATTGAAGTAAATGGAACAATTCGAGTCGATGAATCTTGAAATGAGACATGTACCACAGCAAACAAAACTAAGCAGTTCAATCAAAAGAAATTGTTATTTTGACTAAACAGTTATGAATGAGTTGACAATGAATTTCAATTTGACTCGAATAATCTAGTATATTTTCCACGTTCATAGGAGTGCACCCATGTTTCTGCTTTACGAATATGATATTTTCTGGGCATTTCTAATAATATCAAGTGTTATTCCTATTTTAGCATTTCTAATTTCCGGCCTTTTATCCCCAATTAGAAAAGGGCCAGAGAAACTTTCTAGTTATGAATCCGGTATAGAACCAATGGGCGATGCTTGG